ACCCGGTGCAGTAGCTAATCGGGTGGCTTTAGAAGCATGTGTACAAGCTCGTAATGAGGGACGCGATCTTGCTCGTGAAGGTAATGATATTATTCGTGAAGCTAGCAAATGGAGCCCCGAGCTAGCCGCTGCTTGTGAAATATGGAAAGAGATCACATTTGATTTCCCCCCAGTGGATAATCTAGATATCTAGATATAAGCTAGATAAAGAGACAAAATAAGCGCGTATAATTCAGCAATTCCTGTTTGTTCTCCTAATTGATTGCAATGAAACTTGGCCCAATCTTTTCCTCAAAAAAAGAAAGATTGGGCCGAATCGGATAAAGAATAAACATCTTATACTAATCCTATACTATGAACTATGAGGGTCTTTGTGTATTTTTTTATATGTACAGACCTTACGATATACAATACGATATACAAGTATATACAAAATCTAAACATAAGAAGATAAGATCGAGGTAAGACTAAACAACTTATCTATTCTATTATTTATTGTTGGAGCCATAGGATTAATTATGGATCCTTGGGATTGGATTGGTGGATCATTTTATATTCCTTAGTTTCAGGCCATAGATCAAGCCAAGGGAAGGATTCCTTCTACCCCTATCCTGTTTATTGTCTTTTTCGTTCCCTGTTGTAATAGAAACTCATTTTCTTATTTGACTATATGACACGAGATTCTACGAGACGAGAATTCATTTTTAATTTATGGGAAGAAACAACTATGTATCTTTTTGATGAGAATTGAAAGTTTTAAATGAGAAAAACCTGTCTTTATATATCATATATCTCTTTTTGAGGAAAAGATTCTATCATAATCACTATCATAATATTGAAATGATTCATCGGATTCCTCAAAAAGAGAATCATTTCTTTTCAAGACTCGCTCGTTTTTCATTAACAATCTTAATGATTGGATCATATACTTCATTTGAATTCTGATGAGAAATAAAAAGAAATAGTAAAATGATTTTTTCTTCATCGAATGACTATTCATCTATTAGTATTAGGTTTTCATCAAAAAGGGGACAGAAAGAATCTATGGAAAGATGTTGGTTCAATTCGATGTTGTCTAACAAGAAGTTAGAACATAGGTGTGGACTAAGTAAATCAATGGATGATAGTCTTGATGCTCTCGGACATACCAGTGGAAGTGAAGAAACTATTCTAAATGATGCGGAGAAAAAGATTCCTAGTTGGGACAGTTATAGTTTCAGTAATATGAATTATCTAAATTATTTATTTGATAGCAGGAATATTTGGAGTTTGATCTCTGATCATATTTTTTTAGTTAGAAATAGTAATGGTGACACTTATTCTGTATATTTTGATATTGAAAATCAGATTTTTGATATTGACAATGCTAGTTTTAGTGAACTAGAGATTCTTTTTCCTAGTTCTTTGAATAGTGGGTCTAATAGTAGTAATTACTACTATTATTATTCCATGTATGATGCTCAATCTAATTGGAATAATCACATTAATAGTTGCATTGATAGTTATCTTCGTTTTGAAATCAATAGTGACATTTACAGTGGTATCGACAGTTACATTTTTAGTTTCATTTGTACGGAAAGTCTAAGTAGTATTGAAAGTGGAAATTCTAGTATCAAAACTAGTAACAGTTATTTCAATATAAGAGAAGAAGGATCTAATGATCTCGATGATCTCGATGATCTCGATGATCTCGATATAAATACAAAATACAAACAGTTATGGGTTCAATGTGAGAATTGTTATGGATTAAATTATAAAAAATTTTTTAGTTCAAAAATGAATATTTGTGAACACTGCGGATATCATTTGAAAATGAGTAGTTCAGATAGAATGGAACTCTTTATTGATCCTGGCACTTGGGAGCCTATGGATGAAGATATGGTTTCTATGGACGACCCCGTTGAATTTCATTCAGAGGAGGAACCTTATATAGATCCCATCTCTTTTTATCAAAGAAAAACGGGTTTAACTGAAGCTGTTCAAACGGGCTTAGGTCAACTAAATAGTATTCCCATAGCAATTGGAGTTATGGATTTTCAGTTTATGGGAGGTAGTATGGGATCCGTAGTAGGTGAGAAAATCACCCGTTTGATCGAGTATGCTACTAATCGATCTCTACCTGTCATTATTGTGTGTGCTTCTGGAGGAGCACGCATGCAAGAAGGGAGTTTGAGTTTGATGCAAATGGCTAAAATATCTTCTGCTTCATATGATTATCAATTAAAGAAAAAGTTATTCTATGTATCAATCCTTACATCTCCTACAACTGGCGGAGTTACAGCAAGTTTTGGTATGTTGGGAGATATCATTATTGCTGAACCTAATGCCTACATTGCGTTTGCGGGTAAAAGAGTAATTGAACAAACATTGAAAAAGACAGTACCCGAAGGTTCACAAGTGGCTGAGTATTTATTCCCTAAGGGCTTATTCGACCCAATCGTATCACGTAATCCTTTAAAAGGTGTTCTGAATGAGTTATTTCAGCTACATGGTTTCCTTCCCTTGAATCAAGATTCAAAAAAAGATTGAAATTCTTCATTTTCAAATGGAAGTATAGCACTAGCTTCAGTTATTTTTATTTGTAGCGAATACGCATTTAGTTCATTATAATGAAAAAACAAAACTAAGAAGATGGTGTTTTCTTTGGAGACATCCGTTATAAGTGTAGTAAGAGTCAGAAGTTTTGGATAATGACTTTTTGCCCCGGATCCTTTAACAAATAATAAGAATATAGAAGTTATTTCTATTTAGTGAAAACCCCCGTTTTTCACTAGGAATCCCTGTTTGTTGGATAAGATTGGTTAAAGTCGGGAACTCATAAGAAACTCTTTTCTATCTTTCCTTTCAAAGCACCTTTTTTATTTTGAAAGATAGAAAGACGATAAGGATGGGAGAAGAAGAATTTAAAGCGGATTCTCAGAAATATTCGTGTAGTAAAGAGGGATAGGTACACTTCATTGAGTTCTAGATTCGTTATTGATTATGAAATATTTCCTATTAATATTATCTTAATATTCTTTCTAATAGATAGACTTATCATAAGATATCTTTATAATTATAATAGGTACAAATATGAAATTGAGGTACCCATTCTATGATAGATTTTAACCTTCCCTCTATTTTTGTTCCTGTAGTGGCCCTAGTCTTTCCGGCAATTGCAATGGCTTCTTTATCTCTTTATGTCCAAAGAAATAAGATTGTCTAAATATGATGGGACCAAATCTCATCAATTTCTTTCAAAACTGGATCATCATACAGATACTTTTTTAATGTAAATGTAATATGGTAGGATATATGATATGTGGCTTTTACGAAAACAAATGGAAGAGTTTTTTTGTTATGTATGCCGATGCATAATATACGCATTAATGCATGTATATGCGGTTATAGCTTAATCAATTAAATGATTAAATTCAAAATGATCAGCAAATCTTTTTTGAAAAATCTTTGAAATAGAAACTCAATTTATCTAACCAATTATTCCTAATAGTTCCTGTCGGAATGCTGCTAGTTGATGAAAGTTACTTCGGGATCAAGCAATAAAAGTCGAGTCAAATCCTTTTGGATTATTCTCTCAATTCCAATCGAATGCAACTGGATCTAGTATAGTATGAACTGGCGATCAGAACATATATGGATAGAACTTATAACGGGGTCTCGAAAAACAAGTAATTTTTGCTGGGCCTGTATCCTTTTTTTAGGTTCACTAGGATTCTTAGTGGTTGGAACTTCCAGTTATCTTGGTAAAAATCTGATATCCGTATTTCCGTATCAGCAAATTCTTTTTTTCCCACAAGGGATCGTGATGTCTTTCTATGGGATCGCGGGTCTATTCATTAGTTCTTATTTGTGGTGCACAATTTCATGGAATGTAGGTAGTGGTTATGACCAATTTGATAGAAAAGAAGGGATAATGTCCCTTTTTCGTTGGGGATTTCCTGGAAGAAATCGTCGCGTCTTCCTTCGTTTCTTTCTGAAAGATATCCAATCAATCAGAATGGAGGTGAGAGAGGGTCTTTTTCCTCGTCGTGTGCTTTATATGGAAGTCAGGGGCCAAGGAGCCATTCCCTTGACCCGTACTGATGAGAATTTGACTCCACGAGAAATTGAACAAAAAGCTGCCGAATTGGCCTATTTCTTGCGCGTACCCATTGAAGTATTTTGAAATGAACTGAAGAAAGAATCAATCTCAGCATGAGAGAAGGAACTTAATACATCTCAAAAGCAGGAGGACATATATGGAACAATATTCATAAAATATAATATAACTAATCAAATAAAATCTATTAAAAAAAATATAAAATATATGAATATATTAAGGAGAATAGAAACTATTTGTACACAAAAACTATTTTGTATACGCATACACATGGCGTCCAGCTTTACTCTTTATACTAGTAAAAAGTCTAATAAGCATAGATTCATCAAATATCCTAACATGTCTTTTGTTTTCGTAAAACATAATTCCTCTTTTTAGGCCTTTGAATTGATACCCCATCCCCGAGCTGCGGTTAGACAGTGAAATCTCTTGAATTCAAAATAGAAATAAAAGAATTAAAGGATCCGGTAGGGCTCGTCTTTAAATCCAAATTCTATTCGTTAGTTCAAATGGGGTTTCGAGTTTTCATCGAAAGGAATAAATGAAGGGGAAATTGGTTACAATTTGCCTAATTGTGATCTCTGGAATATGGAAAGAATATTTACTTCTTTTTTTTTCATTTGAAAAGGGGCCTTCTTCTATGTTCTATTCTAGATTATTCTAGATTCAAAGACTCAATTCTTACACAAAAAAAAATAGGAAAAGATCCATAGGTTCGATACCTTATTCTTGTTTTCTTGTTAGAGTTATAGGCTCTTGTTATATAATTCGTGCTTCATAGAAATCTAAGATAGAATCGACGAAGGAAACAGGTTCATTAACAATTCACATCATGGATACAGAATGAAAAAAAAGAAAGCATTGGCTTCCCTCCCATATCTTGTGTCTATACTCTTTTTGCCCTGGTGGATTTCTCTCTCATTTAAGAAATGTCTAGAAACTTGGGTTCTTAATTGGTGGAATACCAGGCAATCCGAAATCCTTTTGAATGATATTCAAGATAAAAATGTTCTAGAAAAATTTATGGAATTAGAAGAACTATTCCTGTTGGACGAGATGATAAAGGAGTACTCGGAGACACATATGCAAAGGCTTCGTATAGGAATGCATAAGGAAACAATACAATTGGTCCAAAGACACAATGAATCTCATTTCCATATCATTTTGCATTTCTCTACAAATCTAATCTGTTTCGCTATTCTAAGTGGTTATTTTTTTCTGGGTAATGAAGAACTTTTCATTCTAAATTCTTGGATTCAGGAATTTCTCTATAACTTAAGTGATACAATCAAAGCTTTTTCGATTCTTTTAGTTACTGATTTATGGATCGGATTTCACTCGACCCATGGTTGGGAACTAATGATTGGTTCGATCTACAACGATTTTGGATTGGCTCAGAATGATCAGATTATATCTGGTCTTGTTTCCACTTTTCCAGTGATTCTAGATACAATTGTGAAATATTGGATCTTCCATTTTTTAAATCGTGTATCCCCTTCGCTTGTAGTAATTTATCATTCAATGAATGAATGAATAATTCATTAGATCTTTTGATATCATTTGATATCAATCAAATCAGAATCTTTCTTCGTGTATAAAGAAATTCTTTTTCATCTTACTTATTCTTTATACTTCTACCTTATGAAATTCAAGGTATTCATACTATATTCCACCAGTACAATTCTTTCAGTACAAGCAATACAATGGCAAACTTGTGGATAGGGAATTCTACTAGATACCTATCGAATTTATTGTAGAAATTCCGGGGATCAATGATTGGACCATGCAAAATAGAAATACTTTTTCTTGGGTAAAAGAACAGATGACTCGATCCATTTATGTATCGATCATGATATATGTAATAACTCGAGCATCTATTTCAAATGCATATCCCATTTTTGCACAGCAGGGTTATGAAAATCCACGAGAAGCAACTGGTCGAATTGTATGTGCCAATTGCCATTTAGCTAATAAGCCCGTGGATATTGAAGTTCCGCAAGCTGTACTTCCTGATACTGTATTTGAAGCAGTTGTTCGAATTCCTTATGATATGCAACTGAAACAAGTTCTTGCTAATGGTAAAAAAGGAGCTTTGAATGTAGGAGCTGTTCTTATTTTACCCGAGGGATTCGAATTAGCCCCCCCCGATCGTATTTCTCCCGAAATGAAAGAAAAGATGGGCAATCTTTCTTTTCAGTGTTATCGTCCTAATAAAAGAAATATTCTTGTGATAGGTCCTGTTCCCGGTCAGAAATATAGTGAAATCGTCTTTCCTATTCTTTCCCCCGACCCTGCGACGAAAAAAGACGTTCACTTCTTAAAATATCCCATATATTTAGGTGGGAACAGAGGAAGGGGTCAGATTTATCCTGATGGTAGCAAGAGTAACAATACAGTTTATAATGCTACATCTGCTGGTATAGTAAGCAGAATAGCACGTAAAGAAAAGGGGGGATATGAGATAACCATAGTTGATGCATCAGAAGGACGCCAAGTGGTTGATATTATACCTCCAGGACCAGAACTTCTTGTTTCAGAAGGTGAATCCATCAAGCTTGATCAACCATTAACAAGTAATCCAAATGTAGGAGGTTTTGGTCAGGGAGACGCAGAAATAGTGCTTCAAGATCCTTTACGAGTCCAAGGCCTTCTGTTCTTCTTGGCATCTGTTATTTTGGCACAAATCTTTTTGGTTCTGAAAAAGAAACAGTTTGAAAAGGTTCAGTTGTACGAAATGAATTTCTAGATCTAGGAATTCCTTAAAATAAAGTTGGTAAAAGTGCCAAATTCTTGTTGATCGATAGAATGATATATGATTCAAAGAATTCTATAAGTCTTTTCTTTGTTTTTTTTTTACTCTTCCTAATGATAGAAAAGAAGTATAAAGTATACAAATACAAAGGAATAGAATACAAGGCAAAGAGGACGGGAAAAATGAAAGTAAAAAATATTTCTAGAAAGTATTCTTAGTCTTCCTAATCGTCTATTCGATTCGATACAAGACGACGCAAGAAAATCCTTTTCTTGTGTCGTCTTGTATCGAAAGAATCATGATTTTTTCTCCTGTTTGCCAAAGATTCTTATTCCTTGTTTTATTTTCCGGGTAGAATTGAACAAATAGAACTCCTGAAATTCACTTCAACTTATAACTTAGAAAAACTTAGAAAAAGAATTCAAACAAAAAAGACTTATCTTGTTTTGTTTCGGACGAAACATTAGATCTTTACGCATATCCAATCTTTATTATCTCATTACAGTTTTCTTTTTATTATTTGTTTTAGTTTAGTAGAAATAGTTGAGTATAAAAAGAAAAGGATTTGCAGGATGTTTCATACGGAGAAATCCATACATATTGTTGGATAATCGATGGATTCGATTCCTCCTTTCTTGTTGCTTCATAT